GGGAGGCTCTATCAGACAACAATTAGCCAATCTAGATTTACGAATTATTATAGATTCTTCATTGGTAGAATGGAAAGAATTGGAGGAAGAGGAACCCACAGGGAATGAATGGGAAGATCGGAAAGTTGGAAGAAGAAAAGATTTTTTGCTTAGACGCATGGAATTGGCTAAGCATTTTATTCGAACAAATATAGAACCAAAATGGATGGTTTTGTGTCTATTACCAGTTCTTCCTCCTGAGTTGAGACCAATCTATCATATAGATGAGGATAAACTAGTGACCTCGGATATTAATGAAATCTATAGAAGAATTATCTATCGGAATAATACTCTTACAGATCTATTAACAACAAGTATAGCTACGCCAGAAGAATTAATAATATCTCAGGAAAAATTGCTACAAGAAGCCGTGGATGCACTTCTTGATAATGGAATTTGTGGACAACCAATGAGGGATGATCATAATAGAGTTTACAAGTCGCTTTCAGATGTAATTGAAGGCAAAGAAGGAAGAGTTCGCGAGACTCTGCTTGGTAAACGGGTCGATTATTCAGGACGGTCAGTCATTGTCGTCGGCCCTTCACTTTCATTACATCGATGTGGATTGCCTCGGGAAATAGCAATAGAACTTTTCCAGGCATTTGTAATTCGCGACCTAATTAGAAAAAATATTGCTTCGAACATCGGAGTTGCTAAGAGTCAAATTCGGAAAAAAAAACCGATTGTATGGGAAATACTTCAGGAAATTCTGGATGACCATCCTGTATTGTTGAATAGAGCGCCTACTCTGCATAGATTAGGCATACAGGCATTCCTCCCTATTTTAGTGGAGGGGCGTGCTATTTGTTTACATCCATTAGTTTGTAAGGGCTTCAATGCAGACTTTGACGGGGATCAAATGGCTGTTCATGTGCCTTTATCTTTGGAAGCTCAAGCAGAGGCACGTTTACTTATGTTTTCTCATATGAATCTTTTGTCTCCAACTATTGGAGATCCCATTTCTGCACCAACTCAAGATATGCTTAGTGGACTCTATGTCTTAACGAGTGGAAATCGTCGGGGTATTTGTGTAAATAGGTATAATCCATGTAATCGCAGAAACTATCAAAATGAAGATAATAAGTATACAAAAATAAAAGAACCCTTTTTTTGTAATGCCTATGATGCAATTGGAGCTTATCGGCAAAAACGAATCAATTTAGGTAGTCCTTTGTGGCTGCGGTGGCGACTAGATCAACGCGTTATTGCTGCAAGAGAAACTCCCATCGAAATTCACTATGAATCTTTGGGGACCTATTATGAGATTTATGGACACTATCTAATAGTAAGAAGTATAAAAAAAGAAATTCTTTATATATATATTCGAACCACTCTTGGTCATATTTCTCTTTATCGAGAAATAGAAGAAGCCATACAAGGGTTTTGGCAGGGCTGTTGTAATTCTATGCTACCAGCGGGAATTCGAGTCTCACCGGGTTAACTAGGACTAGAATTGCGGAATTTCTACATGAATCAAGATCTATAAAAGGAAGTTTTCCAATCACTGACTCAAACCCATTGTCAAATTCTACTCAGCGCAATATGGAGGTACTGATGGCAGAACGACCCACTCAGGTCTTTCACAATAAAGTGATAGACGGAACTGCCATGAAACGACTTATTAGTCGATTTATTGATCACTATGGAATAGGATATACATCACATATCCTGGATCAAGTAAAGACTCTGGGTTTCCGACAAGCTACCGCCGCATCCATTTCATTAGGAATTGATGATCTTTTAACAATACCTTCTAAAAGATGGCTAGTTCAAGACGCTGAACAACAAAGTTTTATTTTGGAAAAACACCATCATTATGGGAATGTACACGCGGTAGAAAAATTACGTCAATCGATCGAGATCTGGTATGCCACAAGTGAATATTTGCGACAAGAAATGAATCCGAATTTTCGGATGACCGATCCTTTTAATCCAGTGCATATAATGTCTTTTTCGGGAGCCAGAGGAAATGCCTCTCAGGTACATCAATTAGTAGGTATGAGAGGATTAATGTCGGATCCCCAAGGACAAATGATTGATTTACCCATTCAAAGCAATTTACGTGAAGGACTCTCTTTAACAGAATATATTATTTCTTGCTACGGAGCCCGTAAAGGAGTTGTGGATACCGCTATTCGAACATCAGATGCAGGATATCTCACGCGCAGACTTGTTGAAGTAGTTCAACACATTGTTGTACGTCGAACAGATTGTGGCACCGTCCGAGGTATTTCTGTAAGTCCTCGAAATGGAATGATGGCGGACAGGATTTTTATCCAAACATTAATTGGGCGTGTATTAGCAGATCATATATATATAGGTTCGCGATGCATTGCTACTAGAAATCAAGATATTGGGGTTGGGCTTGTCAATAGATTCATAACTTTTAGAGTACAACCCATCTCTATTCGAACCCCCTTTACTTGTAGGAGTACATCTTGGATTTGTCAATTATGTTATGGCCGGAGTCCAGCTCATGATGACCTGGTCGAATTGGGAGAAGCTGTAGGTATTATTGCAGGTCAATCGATTGGAGAACCGGGCACTCAATTAACATTAAGAACTTTTCATACCGGCGGGGTATTCACAGGGGGCACTGCAGAACACGTGCGAGCCCCTTCTAATGGAAAAATAAAATTCAATGAGGATTTGGTTCATCCGACACGTACACGTCATGGACATCCTGCTTTTCTATGTTCTAGAGACTTGTATGTAACTATTGAGAGTGAAGATATTATACACAATGTGTGTATTCCGCCCAAAAGTTTTCTCTTAGTTCAAAACGATCAATATGTAGAATCAGAACAAATCATTGCTGAGATTCGCGCGAGAACATCCACTTTGAATTTGAAAGAGAAGGTTCGAAAACATATTTATTCTGACTCAGAAGGTGAAATGCATTGGAATACCGATGTGTACCATGCACCCGAATTCACATATGGTAATATTCATCTCTTACCAAAAACAAGTCATTTATGGATATTATTAGGGGAGCCCTGGAAATCCAGTCTAGGCCCCTGTTCGATCCACAAGGATCAAGATCAAATGAACGCTTATTCTCTTTCTGTTAAGCGAAGATATATTTCTAACCCCTCAGTAACTAATAATCAAGTGAGACACAAATTTTTTAGTTCGTATTTTTCTGGTAAAAATCAAAAAGGAGATAGGATTCCTGATTATTCAGAACTTAATCGAATGACATGTATTGGTCGTTGTAATCTTAGATATCCGGCCATTCTCGAGGGGAATTCTTATTTATTGGCAAAGAGGCGAAGAAATAGAGTCATCATCCCACTCGAATCAATTCAAGAAGGCGAGAACCAACTAATACCTTCTTCAGGTATCTCAATTGAAATCCCCAGAAATGGTATTCTCCGTAGAAATAGTATTCTTGCTTATTTCGATGATCCTCGCTATATCAGAAAGAGCTCGGGACTTACTAAATATGAGACCAGAGAACTTAATTCAATCGTCAACGAAGAGGATTTGATTGAGTATCGAGGAGTCAAGGTATTTTGGCCAAAATACCAAAAGGAAGTAAATCCCTTTTTTTTTATTCCCATGGAAGTCCACATTTTGTCCGAATCTTCTTCCATAATGGTACGGCACAATAGTATTATTGGGGTAGATACACAAATCACTTTAAATAGAAGAAGTCGGGTAGGCGGATTGGTCCGAGTGAAGAAAAAAGCAGAAAAAATTAAACTGATAATATTTTCTGGAGATATCCATTTTCCTGGAAAGACAAATGAGGCATTCCGATTGATACCACCAGGAGGGGGAAAACAAAATTCCAAAGAATACAAAAAATTAAAAAATTGGCTATATATCCAACGAATCAAACTTTCCAGGTATGAAAAAAAATATTTTGTTTTGGTTCAACCCGTAGTCCCATATAAAAAAACGGATGGTATAAATTTAGGAAGACTTTTCCCGCCGGATCTCTTGCAGGAAAGTGATAATCTACAACTTCGAGTTGTCAATTATATCCTTTATTACGACCCAATTCTTGAAATTTGGGACACAAGTATTCAATTAGTTCGGACTTGTTTAGTGTTGAATTGGGACCAAGACAAAAAGATTGAAAAGGCCTGTGCTTCCTTTGTTGAAATAAGGACAAATGGTTTGATTAGAGATTTTCTAAGAATCGACTTAGCAAAGTCACCTATTTTGTATACCGGAAAAAGGAACGATCTATCGGGTTCAGGATTGATCTCTGAGAATGGATCAGATCGCGCTAATGTCAATCCATTTTCTTCCATTTATTCCTATTCCAAGGCAAGGATTCAAGAATCCCTTAATCCAAATCAAGGAACTATTCATACGTTATTGAATCGAAATAAGGAATCTCAGTCTTTGATAATTTTGTCATCATCCAATTGTTCTCGAATAGGCCCATTCAACGATGTAAAATCTCCCAATATTCTAAAAGAATTAATCAAAAAAGACCCCCGAATTCCAATTAGGAATTTGTTGGGCCCCTTAGGAACAGGCTTTCCAATTTCTAATTTTGATTTATTTTCCCATTTAATAACCCATAATCAGATCTTGGTAACTAACTATTTCCAACTTGATAATTTAAAACAGATTTTTCAAATACTTAAATATTATTTACTGGATGAAAATGGTAAAATTTATAATCCCTATTCCTGCAGTAACATCATTTTGAATCCATTAAATTTGAATTGGTATTTTCTCCATTACAATTATTGTGAAGAGACATCTACAATCGTTAGTCTTGGGCAGTTTCTTTGTGAAAATGTATGTATAGCCAAAAAAGGACCCCATTTAAAATCGGGTCAAGTTCTAATTCTTCAAGTTGATTCTGTGGTAATACGATCAGCTAAGCCTTATTTGGCTACTCCAGGAGCAACTGTTCATGGACATTATGGGGAAATCATTTACGAAGGAGATACATTAGTTACATTTATATATGAAAAATCAAGATCTGGTGATATAAC